AAGCATAACCTAGAATTAGATCTTCATTATCTAAACGGACCCGGAACATACCGTTGGGAAGTGATTCAGTAATTAAACCTTCATGAATCAATTTTTGTTCTTTCATTCCAGGTAACCCCCTTGAAGTATCAACTAATGAAGGAAGAGGTATATAACTCACTTTTCCTCTCTATTTCACAAATGGGAAGTTAGAGATAAAATTAGGATACCAGAGGAGGAGGATCACCATATATAACACAAAATTTCTCCTCCAATTCTTTCTAGTCGAGCTTCTCGATCTGTCATTATACCTCGAGAAGTAGAAATAATTACAATTCCCATTCCACCTAAAATCTTAGGAATTCGTTGATAGTTGGAATAAATTCGTAAACCGGGTCGGCTGATACACTTTAAAACGGTTCTATATATTCCTTTCCTAGTCTTTCTATGTCGCAGGGTTGAAACCAAGAAATATTTGTTATTTTCCTGATGTTTCCGAACATTTTCAATAAAACCTTCTCGTAGAAGTATTTTAACAATGTTTTCGGTGATATTAGTAGATGCTATTCGAACCGTTCCTTTTTTATTCATGTCAGCATTTCTTATGGAAGTTATTATATCGGCAATAGTGTCCCTACCCATAACGAACTATAATTTTTTGTGCCTCCTAATTTTGATATAATCAACATGTTTCCTTTTTTCTTTTTTCTTTGTTTTTTTTTTTTTGAATTATTCAATTTTAAAAAGTATATGCGTGAGACACAATCTATTAATTTGATCTATTTCAGGTAGCCTACTATATCATAGTGTCATCTACTAGTATTTATAATACCTCGGGAGCTAATGAAACTATTTTAGTAAAATTCAACTGTCTCAATTCCCGAGCGATCGCACCAAAAACTCGAGTTCCTTTTGGATTTCCTTCTTGATCAATGACGACCGCTGCATTGTCATCATATCGTATTATCATACCGTTGTCACGTTTGAGTTCTTTACATGTACGTACAATTACAGCTCTAATGACTTCTGATCTTTCTAGAGGCATATTTGGCACTGCTTCTTTGATTACAGCAACAATAACGTCACCAATATGAGCATATCGGTGATTACCAGCTCCTATGATTCGAATACACATCAATTCTCGAGCTCCGCTGTTATCCGCTACATTCAAAAGGGTCTGAGGTTGAATCATATATTTTTTATTTGAATCTGTTATTTCAATGCAAAGGATGAAGGAAAAAAAGAAATATTGTCCGTCCAGAATAAACCTGCGGTTGTTTTTTCATCCTCAATATCCCTTTTGTTTAGTTCTACATCCCTATCGTGAAATAACAAATTGAGTTCGTATAGGCATTTTGCACGCAGCTATTTCAATAGCTGCTCTGGCTATAGTTTCTGATACTCCGCCCATTTCATAAAGTATTCGACCCGGTTTAACAACAGATACCCAATATTCGGGGGGTCCCTTTCCCGAACCCATACGTGTTTCCGTAGGTCTTACTGTAACAGGTTTGTCGGGAAATATACGTACCCATATTTTTCCACCACGACGCGCATATCGTGTCATTGCTCTCCGCCCCGCTTCTATCTGTCTAGCTGTGATCCAAGTGGGTTCAAGCGCCTGAAGAGCGTATCCGCCGAAACAAATATGATTGCCTCGACAAGATATTCCCTTCATTCTTCCTCTATGTTGTTTACGAAATCTGGTTCTTTTGGGGTTATAGTTGATGGTTGTTTCTTAATTCCATCTCTATTGCAGAACCGGACATGAGAGTTTCTTCTCATCCAGCTCCTCGCGAATGAAACGATTCAATAATATTACAGATACACATGTATAATTATAATAATTATATTTATAAATATTTATAATAATAATAAATAATAATAATAAATAATAATATAAGTAATTATAAGTAATAATATAAGTAATTATAAGTAATGAATGGCATTTATTGATATTTAATTTGTTACATATTTAATTTGTTACAAAGGAAGAAGTATATACAAAATATACAGCCGGACGTGTATATTATTAGATATAGAAAATATAAAAAATGCTTCTTTTTTTAGAATATAACGTAGAATATAATGAATCCTTATTTTTACCTCTATCGAACGCGCCAAAAATTGTAATCCAATAAATAAAGGTTTCGCGGGCGAATATTGACTCTTTCATTCGTAGGGTCAGTCAATTCATGACACCTCTCAGAATAAATCCATTTTTTCTTGGTTCGTTCCGCCATCCTACCCAATGAATTATTAGGATTCGTTTTCAATAGAATCCTATGCAGTCACAGGTTTCGTCGTTCCCATAGCTTCTCCATTAATGGTTAGGCCTGAACTCTGCAATGGAGCTTCCGGCAAAATTCGTTCCCGAGTCAATCTCCTCAGTTTTTATTAACCCGAGGCTCTTTATTCTTTATTATTTTTTTCTTTTTTTTTTATATTATTTTATTTATTTATATTTCATTTATATATTTATATCAGTATTGATTATATCAGTATTAATGCTTTATCACAC